TCCTTGCCTATATATGTTCATTTGTAAGTATATCGTATCTATAGACTTGTGATAAGAGAGAAGGGTTTCTGTCCGGATCCGTTTGTGAAAGAGTAGAGTGAATAAGAAACATAACTAATTTGGAACCGATGACGAAATAAAGAGGTTAGGTAGTAAAATGGGCTCTTTTCTTTTTATTGGGGATAGAGGGACTTGAACCCTCACGATTTCTAAAGTCGACGGATTTTCCCCTTACTATAAATTTCATTGTTGTCGGTATTGACATGTAGAATGGACTCTATCTTTATTCTCGTCCGATTAATCAGTTCTTCAAAAGATCTATCCGAGGAGTGAATGATTTGATCACTGAATATTCGATTCTTCCTTCAATTTGGAATCGATTCACAAGAATTCTTCCATTTTTCATATAAAAAAAATACGGAATCGGATCGTGATTAATTGTTTGATATTTCAGTACGTATATAGGATAGGGTCATCCTTTCTGGAATTTCGATAAAAGGATTCCTATACCAATGTTAATCAACTCCATTCGTTAGAACAGCTTCCTTTGAGTCTCTGCACCTATCCTTTTTTTGGTTCTCGCTTTCTGAACCCTTGTTTTCTGAAAACAGGATTTGGCTCAGGATTGCCCATTTTTAATTCCAGGGTTTCTCTGAATTTGGAAGTTATCACTTAGTAGGTTTCCATACCAAGGCTCAATCCAACCAAGTCCGTAGCGTCTACCAATTTCGCCATATCCCCTTATGAGACCGAGATCTCATTGTGATCCCATCCCCCTCTTTCATTTATTTATGTCGGAACCGTTGAATTCAGTAGATACTGATTCCTAATATCGAAAAAAAGTCTACTCCTATTTTATTATTTTATTTTGATTTCTTGTCCATATTCTCTATCGGAAGACCCGTACTTGGTCCCATCAGAAATGATTCTATCATTGATGTATCTGCAATTCAATATGGATAGAGATATCCCACATATACATACCCTCCCCCCCTCTCATTTTTCCCGCGCGATTTTTAATACTGGAACGGTCGATATTCATTTTTTTTTTTTCGTTCTACCTCCCCCCTTTCTGAATGAAACCAGCGAAATGTCTCATTATGATCTGGATTGCATCCTTATCTTATCCTTTCCTTAGTACCGATCTGCTCTAATATGATTAATCTAATCTGCTATAACTAACTGCTATAAATTAAGTATAATATATAAATTAAGAATTAAAAAAAACATTCTATATAGATATAGTTAGTTAGTTCTATTGCACTTATTTCTGTTATGTGAGCCCGCTTAGCTCAGAGGTTAGAGCATCGCATTTGTAATGCGATGGTCATCGGTTCGATTCCGATAGCCGGCTTTTCAATATTCCTTGAGATCAAGGAATATTGAAAAGACTCCTCTCTTTTTTTCTTTTAAAAATGTCGGGTCACCGATCTATTATGTCGTAGCAACTTCCAACTATGAATAAAAAACTGATTTGATTGGAGCAGTTAAATCTCTACACTACAGAATAAATCAAGAAAGGGGTCCTTCACTTCCTATATATACAAAATAATCCGGATATTGATACAATTCATCTCATTCTTCTTTTGTAGTACTTCAATAGATTTAGTTTCGTTTATCGTTTAGTTCAGTCTTAATTTAAGTTTATTCTGTAAAATCAAATTTTAACAAGGAGTCTTTATGTCTCGTTACCGAGGGCCTCGTTTCAAAAAAATACGCTGTCTGGGGGCTTTACCGGGACTAACTAGTAAAAGACCTAGATCCGGAAGTGATCTTAGAAACCAATCACGTTTCGGGAAAAGATCTCAATATCGTATTCGTCTCGAAGAAAAACAAAAATTGCGTTTTCATTATGGTCTGACAGAGCGACAATTGCTTAGATATGTTCGTATTGCCGGAAAAGCCAAAGGGTCAACAGGTCAGGTTTTACTACAACTACTTGAGATGCGTTTGGATAACATCCTTTTTCGATTAGGTATGGCTTCGACCATTCCTGGAGCCAGGCAATTAGTTAACCATAGACATATTTTAGTTAATGGTCGTGTAGTAGATATCCCAAGTTATCGCTGCAAACCCCGAGATATTATTACTGCAAGGGATGAACAAAGATCCAGAGCTCTGATTCAAAATTATCTTGATTCATCGCCCCGCGAGGATTTGGCAAAACATTTGACTTTTGACTCATCCCAATATAAAGGATTAGTAAATCAAATAATAGATATTAAATGGATCGGTTTGAAAATCAATGAGTTTCTAGTCGTAGAATATTATTCCCGTCAGACTTGAACCTACCTAAAATAACAAAGCTTCGGACCATTTTGCCCCCCCCTCTTTTTTTTTTTTTTTTTTCACCGAAGAAGGGGTTTGATCCGGATTTTTCTCCCATTCACGTATCACAAATGGATCAGCAGTGAGATTTTCATTCCTTTCCACTCTTTCCGGTATTTTCCGTACTGCAGTAATTAGGAATAGAGAATCTCTATCAAATAAGGGTCTTACT